ATGTGCAATATTGCAATAGTATAATATACACATCAAACAATTTATGAATAACAATCATGTCTGTACATTACAAGTGCGAAAAACACTTCTAGAGCTTTTCCTGTTTCCGGGGGGTTTACAGGAGTCTTAGAGATCTTAGGAGTTTGGGGGGGGTAGGGGGGGTTTACGCGCAAAAACCGGGGGTGATAATAGGAAAGTTTGGGGAAAATTAAATATCTGATTAAACTTTATGCTCTTGATATCAGTTATGCAATTCTTCTATCAATATCTTATCACCATTCATACTATTTCTTTCATGCAAGGAAAATGTTCAACCTTGTCTGTCATTTCTGTATGCACTCTGAGATGTCAAATGAAAGGAAAAAAAAAAAGAGAACCCCCCACACGCTGGAAAGAACGCCCGGCATGGTGGGGTAACGAGGATATGTATTACCACCATTAACTTATGCAAGCGTCGATGAAAGTATGGGGAATTATAACAATTATAGGACCTGAAATAGGAACCAGATGCCAGGAATAATTCACCTAGTGAAACCCCCACGAATACTTGTCCTTGACCTTCAAGAACCGTTGACATTAAGAAATCAACTGATGGTGGGCTCTTACTACATTAAATATGGGTAATGAATAGGATGGTGGGTACTTGGTATAACTTAACTAGTGAGAGTTGTGATCGGTCTTAAACTATCGTTTAGTAATTAATGGGTATTTATTGGAGAATATTCAATTATGGTTTATGTACCCTTTAGTTAAAATGGTTTAAACAAATATGTGGTATATTTGTCTATGTTTTTATAAATGATATGTATTAATATATAGGATATGTTTGATATAAAATAATGGTGTTAATACATATATGCATTGCGTTTACATGGAAGGCAGAGCCCGGCAAACAATAGTCTAAATTAGGATCCTAGCTTTGGGAGTTAGGGGCGGGGGTTAAAATCCCCTTTGTTTGAAGCAGTAGGAAGGGCTTTAACCTTCGACGTCCGGTTTACAAGACCGGCGCTCTGGCGCTGAGCTACTAGTGCAGGCTCATTCAAGGATTTTGTTTTCTAGTCAGCCGGCGAGAGGGGCGAGGACGAGAAAGAGGAAGAAGTAGAGGAAAGATGCAATTTGCCCAATAATGACGAAGGGGTGTTCAACGGGTATGCCTCCAATTCAGGTGAGGATGGCGACGTCTGCAACTAAAAGTCAGAAGAGGAACTGCGTGATAGGGCGAAATGTTAAGCCTCGTTGTTTGGAGGTGTGGAGGATAGGAACAACTATCAAGACAAGGATTGAGAATAGGAGGGCGAGAACCCCGCCAAGTTTGTTAGGGATTGAGCGGAGGATGGCGTAGGCAAATAGGAAGTATCATTCGGGTTTGATATGAGGCGGGGTGACTAGGGGGTTTGCAGGGGTGAAGTTGTCGGGGTCTCCAAGCAGGTTGGGGGAGAAGAGGGCGAGAGAAATGAGGGCGATTAGAAGGACTGCGAAGCCTAATAAGTCTTTGTAGGAGAAGTAAGGGTGGAAAGAGATTTTGTCGGCGTCTGAGTTTAGGCCTGTGGGGTTGTTGGACCCGGTTTCGTGGAGGAAAATAAGGTGCACTATTGTTGCAGCTGCAATAATGAAGGGAAAGAGGAAATGGAAGGCGAAGAAGCGGGTTAAGGTGGCGTTGTCTACGGAAAACCCCCCTCAGATTCATTGGACTAAAGAGTTGCCAATATAAGGGACTGCGGAGAGAAGGTTCGTGATGACAGTGGCGCCTCAGAACGATATTTGACCTCACGGGAGGACATAGCCCACGAAAGCTGTTATTATAGTTAAAAGGAGTAGAATTACTCCAATGTTTCAGGTTTCTTTATAGAGGTAGGAGCCGTAGTACAGGCCTCGGCCGATGTGAAGATAAATACAAATGAAGAAAAAGGATGCGCCGTTAGCGTGCATGTTTCGAATGAGTCAGCCGTAGTTAACATCACGGCAGATGTGGGCAATGGAGGAGAAGGCGGTGGCGATATCGGAGGTGTAGTGTATGGCTAGGAAAAGGCCTGTCAGGATTTGGGCAGCTAGACAAAGCCCTAGTAAAGATCCAAAGTTTCATCAAACAGAAATGTTTGAAGGGGCTGGGAGATCAACTAGTGCGTCGTTTGCAATTTTTAGGAGGGGGTGGGTTTTTCGGAGGTTGGCCATTATTGTTTTTGTAGTTGAATAACAACGGTGGTTTTTCAAGTCATTAGTCCTGGTTAAAGTCCTGGCAGAAACTATGGTCTATATTATGTTTATATTTTTACTAGGGCTGGTAGTTGGTCTTGCGGCGGTTGCCTCTAACCCTTCGCCGTATTTTGCGGCGTTAGGGCTGGTTGCGGTAGCAGGTATGGGGTGTGGGGTGTTGGTGGGGCATGGGGGGTCTTTTTTATCTTTAATTTTATTTTTGATTTATTTGGGGGGAATATTAGTAGTGTTTGCATATTCGGCAGCATTGGCTGCTGAGCCTTATCCTGAGGGTTGAGGGAGTTGGCCTGTGTTAGGGGTAATAGTGGCGTATTTATTAGGGGTGGGCATGGCGGCGGTGTTATTTTGAGGGGGGTGATACGAGGGGGCTTGAGTGTCTGCTGATGAATTTGTTGAGTTTTCGGTTTTTCGGGGGGATGTTGGAGGGGTAGCTTTGATGTACTCGATGGGTGGGGGTGTTTTGGTGATAGGGGCTTGAGTGTTGCTGTTAACGTTGTTTGTGGTGTTGGAGTTAACGCGGGGTTTAAGTCGGGGGGCCCTTCGAGCTGTTTAATAAAGTAGTAGTAGAAGAGCTAAACCGAAGGTGAAAAAGAAGAGGGAAAGATAGGTTTTGATTATACCCTGTTGAATGTTGTTAGTCGTGGTAATTAGAGGGAGGTTAAGGGTAGCAGTTGCTTTTGGGCCCATTTTTTCTAACCATGTTTGGTCGACTGTTTGGGAGGCGATGGTTTGTCCTAAAATCAGGTTTAGTTTGGGGATGAGGCGATGAATAACTATTGGGAAGAAACCTAGTATGTTAGAAAAATGGTGGGGAGAAAGGTTTGGTATTGGTTTGTATTGCTTATTGGTTAGTGAGGCGAGTTCTAGTGCGGTGAGAAGGCCGATAATAGTCACTATTAGGGCGGCAACTTTGAGAAGGAATGGTATGGATATAACTGGTGTTTTTAAGGGGGTGATGTTGGAGGTAATTAGGAGACCGGCGATAATACTTCCTCAGGCTAGGCGTTTGATGGGGTTAATAACTGTTGAGTTGTTTTCGTTAATTGGGGAAAGGGGGTTGAAGCGGGGGTGGCCTATTGAGACGAAGAAAACTACCCGAAGACTGTAGATAGCGGTGAAGGAAGTGGCTAGGAGGGTGAGGAATAGGGCCCAGGCGTTTAGGTAAGATGTGTTTAAGGCTTCAATAATAGCATCTTTTGAAAAGAAACCTGCTAAGAAAGGGGTTCCTGTGAGAGCTAGGCTTCCGATGGTTAAGCAGGAAGATGTGAAAGGAGTCAGGTGATGTATACCTCCTATTTTTCGGATGTCTTGCTCGTCGTTTAGGCTATGAATAATAGACCCTGAGCAGAGGAAAAGTATAGCTTTAAAGAATGCGTGAGTGCAGATGTGAAGGAAGGCAAGTTGGGGTTGGTTAAGCCCAATTGTTACTATTATTAAACCCAGTTGACTTGAGGTTGAGAAAGCAACGATTTTTTTGATATCATTTTGGGTGAGGGCGCAGGTTGCGGTAAAGAGGGTGGTGAGGGCCCCTAAACAAAGGCAAATGGTTAAGGCGGTTTGATTGTTTTCTAGTATTGGACTTATGCGGATGAGGAGGAAGATGCCTGCTACGACCATGGTGCTTGAGTGCAGTAGGGCAGAGACCGGCGTAGGGCCTTCTATGGCAGAAGGAAGCCAGGGGTGGAGGCCAAACTGGGCGGATTTACCAGTGGCAGCAATGATGAGACCAATGAGGGGGTAAGTTAGATCAAAGTCTTTGGATAAAGTAAATATTTGTTGTATTTCTCAGGAGTTAAGGGAGGTTGCAATTCAGGCTATAGCAAAAATTAGGCCGATGTCCCCTACTCGGTTGTAGACTACTGCTTGGAGGGCAGCGGTGTTTGCGTCTGCACGGCCGTATCATCAGCCGATGAGGAGAAAAGATATAATTCCGACACCCTCTCAACCGATAAATAGTTGAAATATATTGTTTGCGGTAACAAGAATGATCATGGCAATGAGGAAGATTAGGAGGTATTTAAAAAACCGATTTATGTTCGGGTCGGCATGTATATATCAGGAGGCAAATTCTAGGATTGACCAGGTGACATAAAGGGCGACAGGGGTGAAGATAATTGAGTAGATATCAAATTTAAGACTAATATTAATATCAAATGTGTGGGTATTTATTCAAGTTCAGCTGGTAATAATTGTCTCTGTGCCTTCGTTAAGGAAGAGGCAGAGAGGGAGGATGCTAGTAAAGAAGGCTCATTTTACTGCTGTTTTAACCTGGGTTAATGCTCAGTTGAGAGGGAGGGGGGTGGGGGAAAAGGAGGAAAGGATGGGGGATATAAGTAATAAAAAAATAAGAATTAGACTAGTGGTTATTATGGTGGAGGTGAGGTGCATAGCTGCTACTTGGATTTGCACCAAGAGTTTTTGGTTCCTAAGACCAATGGATGAGCTGTTATCCTTTAGAAGCGGGGCGAGTGAGCTTAGGAGTCTAACCTAAGAGGCAAAAATTAGCAGTCTTTGTTGTTGTCAACCTCTCTCGGTGAATAAGGGGGTTTTAACCTCTGTTTTTAGAATCACAATCTAATGTTTTTGTTAAACTATATCTACAGGCGGTTCACCCTCAAATTAATTCGGGCTTGGTGATTAGAAGAATTAGGGGTAGGAGATGAAGGGCTAGGAGAAGATGTTCTCGGGAATGTGTTGGGTCGAGGGATATAATATGTGCTGGTAGGGGCCCCCGTTGTGTCATAAGAAATATATACAGGGAGTAGCCTGCAGTAATTAGGGTTCCAGCTCCCGTGAGTGCAATTGTTCATCAGGATCAGTGGAGCAGGGAGGTAATGATTATGAGTTCTCCTATTAGATTTGGTAGAGGGGGGAGGGCAAGGTTTGCAAGGCTGGCGATGAATCATCATGCGGTTATTAGAGGTAAAACCATTTGGAGTCCTCGGGCTAATACTATGGTTCGGCTGTGGGTTCGTTCGTAGTTTGTGTTAGCTAGGCAAAAGAGGGCGGAGGAAGTTAGACCGTGTGCGATTATTAGAATAAGGGCGCCTGTGAAACCTCAGGGAGTTTGGACTAGAATACCTGCTGCTACGAGCCCCATATGACTTACTGAGGAATAAGCAATTAGGGACTTTAAGTCTGTTTGGCGGAGGCAAATTGAGCCAGTTATAATCACCCCTCAGAGGGCGAAGATAATAAAGGGGTAGCTGAGTTCTTTGGTGAGCGGTTCTAGCATAATTATTATACGTATTATTCCATAGCCTCCTAGTTTTAGTAAGACTGCGGCTAGTACTATGGAACCAGCGATTGGGGCTTCAACGTGTGCCTTGGGAAGTCAGAGGTGGGCCCCATAGAGGGGTATTTTTACTAGGAAGGCGAGCAAGCAACCGGCTCATCATAGTTTATCGGCGAAAGAAGAGAGTTGTAGGGAGGGGGCATATTGTAGTGTTAGAAGGGATAGGGTGCCAGTGCTGTTTTGGAGCAGTAGGAGAGCGACAAGCAGAGGGAGTGAGCCTGCTAGTGTATAGAATAAAAAATAAGTGCCCGCATTTAGTCGTTCTGTTTGATTTCCTCAACGAGTAATGATTACAAGGGTTGGAATAAGGGTAGCTTCAAACATAATATAAAATATAATTATTTCGGTTGCGCCGAAGGCTATAATGAGGAAGATTTGTAATGATGTAAGGAGGGTAATGTAGGTTCGTTGGCGGGAGGAAGGTTCGGACGCTGTGTGGTTTTGGCTTGCAAGAATTATCAGGGGGAGAAGCCAACAGGTTAATGCAAGAAGGGGGGTAGAGAGGGGGTCTGTTGCTATGTAAGGGTTGAGAAAAGACCAGCCTGATTCAGCGGATGCTTTTAGTCAGGTTAGGCTAGTTAAGGAAATGATTAGACTGTAGGAAAGGGCGGTGGATCAGAGGTGTTTGGCCGGGACGGCTCAAATAGTGGGGACAAGCATGATAGTAGGGAGGAGAATTTTTAGCATTGTAGAAGATTTAGGTTTTGGAGTCGGTCTGTTCCGTGAGTGCGGGCAGTGGCAACAAGTAGTGCGAGGCCGGCGCTTGCTTCACAGGCTGAGAAAGCCAGGAGAAGTATGGGGGAGGCTGAGAAGTTGGCGGAGTTAAGTTGAAGGGTTCACATGGAGAGAGCAATAAAGAGTGAGAGTATTATACCTTCTAAACATAAAAGAGCGGAAAGAAGATGGGTTCGGTGGAATGCCAGGCCTGCTAGGCCTAGAAGAAAGGTAGAGGAAAAGGCGAAATGTGTAGGGGTCATTAGACGGTTATGGACTTTAACCACAAGCTCTTGAGCCGAAATCAAGGGTTTTTCTTAAACTAACAGTCTATTCAGCTCATTCTAGACCGCCTTGAGTTCATTCGTAAATTAGGCCGAGGGTTAATAATATAAGAACAGCGAAGGCTCAGGTGAATGTTATGAGAGGGGAAGAAAGTTGATCTCCCCAAGGAAGGGGAAGGAGCAGTGCAATTTCCAAATCGAATAGGAGGAAAAGGATTGCAACAAGGAAGAAGCGGAGAGAGAAGGGTAGACGCGCGGATCCTAGGGGATCAAAGCCACATTCGTAGGGGGAAAGTTTTTCATGGTCAGGTGTTATTTGGGGAAGTCAAAAAGAAACAATAGCGAGGATAGTGGAGAGGGTAATAGAAATAATGAGTATTGTTGTGATTAAATTCATTATCTTTCCTTGGGGTTTAACCAAGACTAGGTGATTGGAAGTCACAGGTACTAGCTTTAATACTAGAAAGATATGAGCCTCATCAGTAAATTGAGATATAAAGGAATAGTCAGACAACGTCTACAAAGTGTCAGTATCAGGCGGCTGCTTCAAAACCAAAGTGGTGTTCGGAGGTAAAATGATATAGGACTTGTCGTAGAAGGCAGATGGCTAGGAAGGTGGAGCCAATGATTACGTGGAGTCCGTGGAAACCGGTTGCTACGAAGAAGGTGGAACCATAAACTCCGTCTGCAATAGTGAAGGGGGCTTCGTAGTATTCTATTGCTTGAAGGAAGGTAAAGTAGAAGCCTAGAAGGATAGTTAAAGTGAGGGACTGGATTGCTTCTTTTCGGTGTCCTTCTATGATGCTGTGGTGTGCCCAGGTGACTGTGACTCCTGAGGCTAGTAGGACGGCTGTATTGAGCAGGGGGACTTCAAAGGGATCTAGAGGGGTAATTCCTGTAGGGGGTCAGCAGCCCCCTAGTTCTGGAGTTGGGGCGAGGCTGGAGTGATAAAAGGCTCAGAAGAAACCTAGGAAGAAGAATACTTCTGAGGTAATAAAAAGGATCATTCCGTATCGGAGGCCTTTTTGGACAGGAGGGGTGTGGTGTCCTTGGAATGTTCCTTCTCGGACAATATCCCGTCATCATTGATATATAGTTAGAAGAAGAAGGATAAGACCTAGTGCTAATAAGGTTATATTATGGAAATGCATTCAGATTGCTAAACCGGAGGTTAGTAGAAGGGCGCCTACTGCGCCTGTTAGGGGTCATGGGCTGGGGTCAACTATGTGATATGCGTGTACTTGATGGGCCATTAAACGTTTTCTTGTAGGTAGAGGCTTAAGAGAAGGACAAAGACATAGGCTTGAATTATGGCCACTGCAACTTCTAGAAGGGTCAGGAGGAATAGTAGTACTGCGGTCAAAATGGCTACTGTGGGTATTAGGGGGAGGAGGACGAAGGCGGCGGTGGCAATGAGTTGAATTAAAAGGTGACCGGCTGTAAGGTTTGCGGTTAATCGTACGCCAAGTGCGAGGGGGCGAATAAATAGGCTAATTGTTTCGATGATAATTAGGACAGGTATTAAGAGGGTGGGGGTACCTTCTGGTAACAGGTGGCCTAGGGCATGGGTAGGCTGGTTTCGCATACCAATAATGACTGTTGCAAGTCAGAGGGGGACGGCGAAGGCCATGTTGAGGGAGAGTTGCGTTGTGGGGGTAAAGGTGTAGGGCAGGAGACCAAGTATGTTTAAGGTAATGAGGAAAAGTATGAGGGAGGCGAGAAGGGCTGCTCATTTATGGCCCCCTAGACTTAGAGGTTGAAAAATTTGTTGGGTAAAGCGGTTAATAAACCATCCTTGGAGTGTAATGAGGCGGTTGTTTAGTCAACGGGGGGTAGGTTTGGGGTAGAGGACTCAGGGTAAACTGAGGGCAAGGGCAATGAGGGGAATTCCTAGGTATGTGGGGCTCATAAATTGGTCAAAAAAGCTTAGTATCATGGTCAACTTCAGGGCTCTGTTTTGGGTTTCTCTGTGCTTTGGAGTGTTGGGTCGTTTGGGAAGGTGTGTGCTAGAACTTTTGGGGGAATGACTGTTAGGAAAACTAATCAGGAGAAGACTAGAATAGCAAATCAAGGTGCGGGGTTAAGTTGTGGCATTTCGCTAGGGGTGGGCGGGGGTCACCAGTCTTTAGCTTAAAAGGCTAACGCTATTCCCTATTTAGCTTCTTAGCGAAGTGTCTTCAAGTATTAGGGAGGATCAGTTTTCAAAGTGTTCTAGTGGTACCGCTTCTACCACAATAGGCATAAAGCTGTGGTTTGCGCCGCAAATTTCAGAGCATTGGCCATAAAAGATTCCGGGGTGGGAGGCAATAAATGCTGTTTGGTTTAAGCGTCCTGGGACGGCGTCTATTTTTACCCCCAGACTTGGGACGGCTCAGGAGTGAAGTACATCTTCGGCAGAAATTAGGACCCGGATGGGGGATTCAACTGGTACTACTATTCGATGGTCTGCTTCTAGAAGGCGGAATTGGCCTGGGGCTAAGTCTTGTGTGGGGATTATGTATGAGTCAAAGCCGAGGTCTTCATAGTCAGTATACTCGTAACTTCAGTATCACTGGTGACCTATTGCTTTAATTGTAAGATGAGGGTCGTTAATTTCATCCATAAGATAAAGAATGCGTAGGGAGGGGAGGGCAATGAGAATCAGGATAATAGCTGGGAGCAGGGTTCAAATGATTTCGATTTCTTGGGAGTCTAGGATAAATTTATTAGTTAGCTTGGTTGTTACTATAGCCACAATAATATAAAGCACGAATGTGCTAATTAGAAAAACAATTATTAAGGCATGGTCGTGGAAGTGAAGAAGTTCTTCTATTACAGGTGAAGCTGCATCTTGAAAACCTAGTTGGGAGGGATGTGCCATTGTTGTAAGACACGCGGGGCTTAAACCCGCAATTTTGCCTTGACAAGGCAATGTAATGGTCAATTTTACTAGTGTCTTATGAAGAAAGTGACAGAGTGGTTATGTGGCTGGCTTGAAACCAGTTTATGGGGGTTCAATTCCTCCCTTTCTCGTTACTAGGGGCTTGAGGGGGCGGAAGCAGATTTTTCGTAGTTTGACCAAGTTTGAACTTGAACGAAGGCAGGTTCTTCGAAGGTGTGGTAAGGAGGAGGGCAACCGTGAAGTCATTCTACGTTCGTTGCTGTGAGTTCCACTGATGAAACTTCTCGTTTAGCGGCGAATGCTTCTCAAATAATAAGTAAAAATATAATTACTGCGATTAGGGAAATTATTGAGCCAATGGAAGAAACTGTGTTTCAAAGGGTGTAGGCGTCGGGATAGTCGGAGTATCGGCGAGGTATTCCTGCCAGCCCCAGGAAATGTTGTGGGAAGAAAGTTATATTAACACCGGCAAACATTACCCCGAAGTGGATTTTGGTTCAGGTGTCGTGGAGCGTGTAACCTGAGAATAAGGGGAATCAGTGGACGAAGCCGGCAACGATGGCAAATACGGCCCCTATCGAGAGAACATAGTGGAAGTGGGCAACGACGTAATATGTATCGTGAAGCATAATGTCTAGAGAAGAGTTGGCCAGGACAATTCCGGTTAGTCCTCCAACAGTAAAGAGGAAAATGAAGCCGAGTGCTCATAAGAGTGGAGTTTCTCATTTAATTGAGCCGCCGTGCAGAGTGGCCAGTCAGCTGAAAACTTTTACCCCGGTTGGGATAGCAATAATTATTGTGGCGGAAGTAAAGTAAGCTCGTGTGTCTACGTCCATTCCTACAGTAAACATGTGGTGAGCTCAGACAATAAACCCTAGGAGGCCAATGGCCATTATGGCTCAGACCATTCCCATATATCCGAAGGGTTCTTTTTTACCCGCGTAGTACGCAACAACGTGGGAGATTATACCAAAGCCAGGGAGGATGAGGATATAGACTTCAGGATGACCAAAGAATCAGAACAAATGTTGGTAAAGGATAGGGTCCCCTCCTCCAGCAGGGTCAAAGAAGGTTGTATTAAGGTTTCGGTCTGTGAGAAGTATTGTGATGCCGGCAGCAAGCACGGGCAGGGATAATAAAAGCAATACTGCGGTAATTAGGACGGACCACACAAACAGAGGTGTTTGGTACTGAGAGATGGCAGGGGGTTTTATGTTAATAATTGTTGTAATAAAATTAATTGCGCCAAGAATAGACGATACCCCGGCCAAATGGAGGGAGAAGATGGTTAAATCGACAGAAGGCCCTGCGTGGGCGAGATTGCCTGAGAGTGGGGGATAAACAGTTCATCCTGTGCCAGCCCCTGCTTCGACTCCGGAAGAGGCAAGGAGGAGGAGGAATGAAGGGGGAAGGAGTCAGAAGCTTATATTGTTTATTCGAGGGAAAGCTATGTCGGGTGCACCAATCATAAGAGGCACTAGTCAGTTTCCAAAGCCTCCAATCATAATTGGTATTACTATAAAGAAAATTATTACAAAAGCATGTGCTGTAACAATTACATTATAAATCTGGTCATCTCCGAGGAGAGCGCCGGGCTGACTTAGTTCTGCCCGAATTAGGAGGCTAAGTGCAGTTCCTACTATTCCGGCCCAAGCACCAAATACTAGATAGAGGGTGCCGATATCTTTGTGATTAGTTGAGAAGAATCAACGAGTGATTGCCACAGGTAAGATGGCTGAGTGTTAAGCGGTGGACTGTAGTCCCACGAACAGAGGTTCAAATCCTCTTCTTATCAAGCCTCGAGGTGTTATACATATCAGATTGCAAATCCGAAGCAGCAGGTTAGAACCCTGCCGGGGCTTTCCCCCGCCCTTTTGGAGGCGGGCGGGGGAAAGGTTAGACAGATGCTTGTTGGTTTAAGCGCTTAGCTGTTAACTAAGAGTTTGTAGGATCGAGGCCTTCCTGTCTAGCAAGGCTTTAGCTTAATTAAAGTGTCTGTTTTGCATACAGAAGATGTGGGTTAGTATCCTGCAAGTTTTAGCAGGGGCTGGGAGATTTTCACTCCCGCTTAGGGCTTTGAAGGCCCTTGGTCTGGGTGTTATCCTAAGCCCCTTAGGAGGTTAATAAGGCGGAGATGGCAGGGGTGAGAGGTAGGAGGCAAATTGTTATTGCAGTTGAAGTGGCGAGGGGGTAGGTTAGTTGAGTGGAAGGTAAGCGTCAGGGGGTTGAACCTGTGAGATTGTTAGGGGAAATAGTAAGGGTTATTGCGTAAGAGAGGCGTAGGTAAAAATACAGGCTAAGTAGGGCTGAAAGGGCAGCTAGGGTTGCGGTTGGAGCAAGCCCTTGTTTGGTTAGTTCTTGAAGGATTAGTCATTTTGGCATGAAGCCTGTAAGAGGGGGGAGGCCTCCTAGGGAGAGTAGAATGAGGGGTATGAGAGCTGTCAGGGCGGGGGCTTTTGCTCAGGATGTGGCAAGGGTGTTGATATTTGTAGATTCGTTGAGTTTAAATACAAGAAATGTTGAGAATGTTATAATGAAATAGGTTAGGAGGGTAAGGAGGGTGATGGAGGGGGAGAATTGTAGGACAAGAATTATTCAGCCTAAATGGGCGATTGATGAATATGCAAGAATCTTGCGGAGTTGTGTTTGGTTTAATCCGCCTCAGCCCCCAATAAGTGTGGATGTAAGACCTAAGATGATAAGGAGTGTTGAGCTTGAAGGTTGAAGTTGAAGAATCAGGGCGAAGGGGGCAAGCTTTTGTCAGGTTGAAAGAATTAAGCCTGTGGTGAGGTCTAGGCCTTGCAGGACTTCGGGGAGTCAAGCATGAAGAGGGGCTAGACCAATTTTGAGAGCAAGTGCAAGAGTAATTATGGTACTTGGGAGGGGGTGCGTAATTTGTTGAATTTCTCACTGGCCTGTTAGTCAGGCGTTAGTTACACTTGCAAATAGAAGGGTAGCTGCAGCAGTGGCTTGAGTCAAAAAATATTTGGTTGTAGCTTCGACTGCGCGTGGGTGGTGATGTTGGGTTATTAGGGGAATAATGGCTAGTGTATTTATTTCAAGGCCTATTCAGGCGAGAAGTCAGTGGGAGCTAGCAAATGTGATTGTTGTGCCAAGGCCTAAGCCAAAGAGAAGAATGGCTAAGATGTAAGGATTCATTAGTGAAGGAAGGAGTTTAACCAACATGTTTGGGGTATGGGCCCAAAAGCTTATTTAGCTGACTTTACTAGGAAGTGGTGTAGAGGAAGCACTAAGAGTTTTGACCTCTTCAGGTAGGGTTCAAGTCCCTTCTTTCTAAGGAGTTGGAGGGATTTTAACCCTCATGATTCACTCTATCAAAGTGGTCCTTTATTTTAGGTACAGCTCCGGGCTATAGTTGCGGGGGTAGGCCGGTTAGTGCAATTGGAAGGGAGAGGTGTCAAATTACCAGGGCAAGGGTTAGTGGTAGGAAGTTTTTTCAAATTAGGTGCATGAGTTGGTCATAGCGAAATCGTGGGTAGGAAGCACGAACTCATAGGAAGAGGACGGATAGGAGAGCTGCTTTGATTATAAGATTTGTTGTTGTAATTTCAGGGGTGGTGTGAGAGACAGAGGCGCCTAGGAATAGAGTTGCAGAGAGAGTATTTATTAGGAGAATGTTGGCGTATTCAGCGAGGAAAAAAAGGGCGAAAGGTCCTCCTGCGTACTCTACGTTAAAGCCGGAGACGAGTTCGGATTCACCTTCTGTGAGGTCAAAAGGGGCCCGGTTTGTTTCTGCAAGTGTGGAAATGTACCATATAGCGGCTAGGGGCCAGGCGGGGAGGATTAATCAGACACTTTCTTGGGCGATGCTGAATGTTTGTAGGGTGAAGCCCCCAGTAAAAATAATAGCATTAAGAAGGATTAGCCCTAGGCTAACTTCGTAGGAAATAGTTTGTGCTACGGCTCGAAGGGCCCCGATTAAGGCGTATTTTGAATTGGAGGCCCATCCTGAGCCTAGAATAGAATAAACTGCCAGACTGGAGAGGGCAAGGATAAAGAGGATGCCAAGGTTGAGATCTGCTATTGGGAAGGGGAGAGGCATTGGAGTTCAAAGGGTGAGGGCCAGGGTGAGGGCTAGTATGGGGGTAAAGAGAAAGAGGATGGGTGAGGAGGTGGAGGGTCGAACGGGTTCTTTTATAAAGAGTTTAAGTCCGTCTGCAACTGGTTGAAGGAGGCCGTAGGGGCCTACAATGTTTGGGCCCTTTCGTAATTGTATGTAGCCGAGGACTTTTCGTTCGACAAGCGTGAGGAGTGCAACGGCTAGAAGGACAAACACGATAAGAATTAAGGGGTTGAGGATGGATGAAACTAGTGTTGAGAGCATAGTTAAAGGGAGGACTTGAACCTCCGTGGAAAGGGCTTAGGTCTTTTGCAATGTCCGGGCTCTGCCACTTTAACAAGCCATTTTCTATGGCTAGGGGGTACGCCCTTTTATCTATTTTAGTTGATTTCAATAGATGAGGGGGAGGCATATTGAGAACAGGGGCCCCTTCTTTTCGGTCCTTTCGTACTAGAAAAGATCGTGACATAGATAGAAACTGACCTGGATTACTCCGGTCTGAACTCAGATCACGTAGGACTTTAATCGTTGAACAAACGAACCCTTAATAGCGGCTGCACCATTAGGATGTCCTGATCCAACATCGAGGTCGTAAACCCTCTTGTCGATATGGGCTCTAGAAGAGGATTGCGCTGTTATCCCTAGGGTAACTCGGTCCGTTGATCGGCTATGTGCCGGATCTTGTTGGTCAGAAGTTCTGTTACTTGGAGTTGTGACTCTGGGTTGTGGGGGTAGTGTGCTCCCGGTCCACATGGGGGTTTGTTGTTTCCCCGCGGTCGCCCCAACCAAAGACATTAGAACAGGGGCCAGTGAGTTTTGTCCTTTATTTGCGGGGTGTTTAACATGGTCTGTTCTGGTGTCTAAAGCTCCATAGGGTCTTCTCGTCTTATGTTAATATCCCCGCTTCTGCACGGGGAGATCAATTTCATTGACTGGAAAAAGGAGACAGTTAAGCCCTCGTTATGCCATTCATACAGGTCTTCATTTAAAAGACAAGTGATTGCGCTACCTTTGCACGGTCAAAATACCGCGGCCGTTAAACTTACAGTCACAGGGCAGGCGGGACCTCTTATATTTAGGGGTTCAAGAGGCGATGTTTTTGGTAAACAGGCGAGGCTTGTGTTTGCCGAGTTCCTTCTTTTTCTTTTAGTCTTTCCTGGTTTGCACACCAGTGTGGGGTTAACGGTGAGGAACTAGGGGTTTTTCTAGTTGTTTGTTTTTTGCCTAAGGCCCTCTTTGTTTTGGGGCCGTTAATGGTCGGTGAAGGGTTCGTTCCGAGTTACACTTGTGCGGGGAGAGGTGGGTCCTCTTATTACTCATGTTAGCATAAACGCTTCCATAGTTTTATGGAACGGCCTGGTAGGTTTTAGGGGGGTGAAATTGTATTGTCTTTATTAGAAGGCTGGTTAGGGGATGCTCGAGCTTTAACGCTTTCTGGGTAGGTGGCTGCTTTTAGGCCCACTAGGACATTTAACCTTTTAGTTCGTTGTGATTTTTACCCTCCTTGGAAAGTTGTGTCTTGTTTCAAAGGGGCTGTACCCCCTTTGACTAACTCCTTTAACTTCTTTGGTCGGTGTGAAGGCCTTAGGCCAATGGGAGTGGAGAATTTGAAGGGCTGAACTTTTATTCAGTTTTCAGGCAACCAGCTATAACTAGGCTCGGTAGGTCTGTCACCTCTACTCGAAGTTCTTCCCACTCTTTTGCCACAGAGACGGGGGGGGTCCTATAAATTAGACTGCCTTGGAGTAGCTCGCTTAGTTTCGGGGTATCAAACTATAATGCTTTTTGCTTGAGGTTTTCTGGCTAAATCATGATGCAAAAGGTACGAGGAGTGATCTCTGCTTTTTAGTGCTTTACTGGGTTGTTTCATTTCTCTTTCAGCGTTCCCTTGCGGTACTTTCTCTGTTGCTCCTAGGTCCTTTTTCGTCGCCCGTACTTAGGTGGAAAAATGGTTTGTTGTTGAAAGAGTGGTATATTTGGGGGTATAGATAGGGTTAATTTGGGGTTGATGAAGGGGCTAGCTGTTGGGCGTCAGGGTGGCCCGATTTGCACGGGCGACTTCTCAGTGTAAGGGAGATGCTTTTCTGGCTTAGCTACACTCTGATTTTTCCAAGTACACCTTCCGGTACACTTACCATGTTACGACTTGCCTCCCCTTTACCGGTAAAATGTATTATTTATAGGATGTTGTTGGCTTGGGGAGAGTGACGGGCGGTGTGTGCGCGCTTCAGGGCCAATTTCAGCGGAACGCTCTATTTTCTGCTTACTGCTAAATCCTCCTTCTAATGTATATTTCATTACATTGTTCGTATTCCCTGTGGCAGGGAATGTAGCCCATTTCTTCCCCCCTCATATGCTACACCTCGACCTGGCGTTTTGAGTTGTACTAGTTTTGCTTACTGTGGTTCCTTCATAGGGTAAGCTGACGACGGCGGTATATAGACGGAAAGAACAAGAGGGGGTGAGGTTTAACGGGGGTTATCGGTTCTAGAACAGGCTCCTCTAGGTGGATCTAAAGCACCGCCAAGTCCTTTGGGTTTTAAGCTAGTGCTCGTAGTACCCGGGCGGATAGTGGGTGTAGGGGGCTATCAAGGTTTAGGGCTGGGCATAGTGGGGTATCTAATCCCAGTTTGTTTCGCAGCTTTCGTGGGGTCGGGGATATAAAGCCACTTTCGTAGTGGGGCTTCTTGCTCTCGGGTACGTATAACAGTTCTGAGGGCGTTCGGCTTTAGTTTAAAAACTTCCTAACCACTCTTTACGCCGATGTCTATCAACTTGAGCCTCTCGTATAACCGCGGTGGCTGGCACGAGTTTTACCGGCCCTCTTGGCTTTAACTAAGTCAAGTTTACACTTATGGCTTAATGTCTATCACTGCTGAGTTCCCTTGAGGGTGTGGCTAAGCAAGGTGTCATGGGCTGCGGAAAGTGTGCCTGATACCAGCTCCTTGTTCTCGGGCAGAAAACTGTGGGCATTCTCACAGGGGGGCGGAGACTTGCATGTGTAAGTTTAGCCAAAGTTGACAGTAAAGTCAGGACCAAGCTTTTGTGCTTACGGGACCTTTCTAGGGACCGTCTTAACATCTTCAGTGTTATGCTTTAGTTAAGCTACGCTAGC